ACAATTGAAACAATCGAAAAAGAAATATGAGTTAATATATGCTCTAAAGTTGAAAATATCATAATTTTTTTTAAGGAGTCCCATAATTATAAAAAGGAAATCGGAAATTGAATTCATTATAGGATCTATTTACTTTTTTTAGGAGATGACATGCCGCCACTCGGACTCGAACCGAGATGCTCTAGCACTGCTTCCTAAGAGCAGCGTGTCTACCAATTTCACCATAGCGGCTTGTCTTGAATTCATAATACCCTATGAATAAGCAATCGTCTAGATTTAAGAATTAAATTGTTGCAATATTTTTTAGGAAAGATTCAAATTGATGAATAAAAATTCGTTCAAATAGGTATTTGAAGGTTCATTATTTGAATTTAGGGTCTTAGTTTTAGTCTGTATTTTAGACTCTCCTCGACTTGAACTCTTGGAAAACTAGATAGTCCAACTATGAATTAAGGGATAGAACCCCCCCCAAAAAACATTTTTGTTTTAATGAACTGTTTTTGATTTATTTGATTTCAAACATCGAAACCAAAAAATCCATTTTATCAATGAACAAAAAAATTTTGGATCCGTAAAAATTGACACATATTTATCCACAAAAATTTGTTAAGTGTTTTTGAGTGGATTGATGGCAATAAATATATGGGAGTCTATATAGGAATTCATAGAAAATCCAAAAAGAAGAAAGTTGCACAAAAAGGTTTAGAATTTTAATCAATTAGTTTCAATGATTTTGATTTTTTACTCGCCTTTCTATAGAGAAAACGTGGATCTAGAGAAAAAAGAAAACCTTATATTATTGCTTATATTATTGTAAGAAACAGGCTGATGGGGAAAATAATACTCCCCACCTTGGAAATGAGAAAATATACTAAAAAGACAATTACGTATCTTATGTTTTTTTTGTCAAAAAAAAGGATTCTTTTTTTTTTTTAATTCAGTACGGTAAAGAGAAAAATCCTTATTTTAAGAGCGAAACAAATTCCATTCCCTGTTGAGTTAATCAATAGGAAATGGAAAGCGGGAATTTTATTTTCGAAACGAAATGAGTCAATTTTTGAGTCAAGCCGATTCAGATTATTGTAACATGTTATGTTTTATTACTTATTTTATTTGTTTTTGTTTGTTGCACAAAAAAACTTTTGGAATTCCCGGTAGAAATAGATTTCCCTAAGGAAAACGCTTTTAACGCTGCCCAATACCCCTTCCTTTTCCAAAAATTTTTACGAATACGCTTTTTTGATGCAGAAGTACGTTTTTTTGGAACTGCCATTTAAATAAAAATTAAGAGATTACTCATTGGTATAGCTGGATGTGAAAGACATCTATTGTTCAAAAGAAATTTGCGCTTTGCCAATTCATTATGTATTTCTTTTCTAGATAATATTTTTGATTCTAAAATCAAAAAGAATACATAAGATGCGTGAAAGATATGGGAAAATCGCATAAACTATTTTTATTACTAAAAAAAAAAGAATATTCTTTTTTTTTTTTAGTAACTTGTCAAATTAGCGAAAAATATGCCTAATTTAACTTGAATTTGAAAGTTCGAAGGAGACTAGTAATTAATTTGCTTTTTTCATATGATTTGACCAATTGTAACTTCTTGATTTGAATATTTGAAGTATTTAGCAGAAACTTCTAAAGAATAAGTATAAAAAGAAATAAAAATTCCAAAATTCTATTTCTATTTAAGTTATTAAGTTAGTGCATATCTTTATTTTTTTATTGACTCCTTTCAAAAAGAGGTAAGATCCGGTGAATCGGAAACAATTAATATTAATTAAACTTTTTTTATGGAACAGACATATCAATATGCGTGGATCATACCTTTCCTTCCACTTCCAGTTCCTATGTTAATAGGAGTGGGACTTCTTCTTTTTCCGACAGCAACAAAAAATCTCCGTCGTATGTGGGCTTTTTCGAGTATTTTATTGTTAAGTATAGTCATGATTTTTTCAACTAATCTGTCTATTCAGCAAATAAAAAGCAGTTCTATCTATCAATATGTATGGTCTTGGACCCTCGATAATGATTTTTCTTTAGAATTCGGCTACTTGATCGATCCACTTACTTCTATTATGTCAATGTTAATCACTACTGTTGGAATTATGGTTCTTATTTATAGTGATAATTATATGGCTCACGATCAAGGATACTTGAGATTTTTTGCTTATATGAGTTTTTTCAGTACTTCGATGTTGGGATTAGTTACTAGTTCGAATTTGATACAAATTTATATTTTTTGGGAATTGGTTGGAATGTGTTCCTATCTATTAATAGGGTTTTGGTTCACACGAACTCCTGCAGCAAATGCTTGTCAAAAAGCATTTGTAACTAATCGTATAGGGGATTTTGGTTTATTATTAGGAATTTTAGGTTTCTATTGGATAACGGGTAGTTTTGAATTTGGGGATTTATTCGAAATATTCAATAACTTGATTTATAATAATGAAGTAAATTCTCTATTTGTTACTTTGTGTGCTGCTCTATTATTTGC